AAAAATGAATAAAAAGAAAATAAGATAGATCAAAAAACTTTCTTTGATTTGAACTCACCCAATCAAAAACCCTTCAATTCTCAAATCAAAAGAGAATAGAATAAATCATACTTTCATACAATATCTTAATTGAATTATATGTAATGATCAATAAATTAAGTTTAATTCTATGTCGGCATGTATAAAAATTCTAGTAATCTATTTTATAGATATTTACACTGGAGTTGACGAACAACCAGTACTACTATTAGTGTTTATTAGTGTCGACTAGAAATGGGGCGTGGCCAAGTGGTAAGGCAACGGGTTTTGGTCCCGCTATTCGGAGGTTCGAATCCTTCCGTCCCAGAGCATACCTGACCCATGATCATTTTCTTTTTTTTTTTTTAATAGATAATAAAATATCTATCTATATCATAATAAAATATATCAAAATAAAGATTGTCTTTTCCAACAGTCTTCCGTTTAAGAGTATAATATTGGTATAGAATTGGTAGAGAATGTTATTCTTGTTTCTTTTTGTTTTAATATGAAATCTGAATCATATCTTTTTCACAAATTGAATCTAGTTCAAATAACACGCATATTAAATTTAATCTATTTGTGATTTGTAAAATATTACTATTTTTCAATATGAAAGATGAAAAAATAACAACCCAAATCTTCACTCTTTCCTTACATCAGTCTTTTTTTTATCTATCTTTTTTTTAGTAATCATTGAGGGGTTAATCCAATATGGATTTATCTCTCTCTTATGATGATAAAATGATGATAAAAAGCTAATGTCTTTACTCTAAAACCTTATGCAAAATTAAAATGATGATATCAGGTAGTAAATTATTCAATCAATTAAATCTTTTAAATGATTGCTTATGAGTTCTTGGTACTCGAAGAAGTGTTAAATTGTTGAATTTATCCTATCATGAAGATAGGGATTCAAAATAACTTGTTTATTCGTGTTTATTTATTCGTGTTATGTTAGTTATAATTATAAATAATAAAAAACAATAAAAATAATTATAAAGAATAAAAAATGGGGTCAAATTGATTGAATTCTTGCGGAGACTTCTTCATAAATTATCCATTCTTGATATATAAAAAAAGTATAGATTACTATGTACCGACCGAACCGATGATTATTCATGATTCCATAATCGAATCAATTACATACTGGTTCCAAACCGAAGGAATGTTATGGTAAAACTTCGTTTAAAACGATGTGGTAGAAAGCAACGTGCGACTTGAAGGACATGATCAGCTGTGGATTCTTACATCCACCATTTTTTTATATTTTATATAGGAATGAAAGTGCTCTTGGCTCGACATCATTTGTTCTGTTCCACTGGAACTCTCATTTTTTGAGTGTTGTGATGTAATATAGTACACGATGGAGCTCGAGTAGAAAGTATTGATTCTCAAGGGCAAGAATCTAAGGTTAGTATCGATCAATAAATTGTAACAACTTCGTAAGTATATTTTCGAGATATAAATCTAAAGTATCCAATTCGAGAAAATTGAAAAGTCAAATTTGTTGAAATTGGTAAAACTCTTTCGATCAAATCAAAAGTAAAGTGTAGGAATCAACCATTCATATGATTCTTTGATAGAAATAAATCCCAAAAATGGTATGTTGCTGCCATTTTGAAACGATTTAAAGATCACCGAAGTAATGTCTAAACCCAATGATTCAAGGCAAAGATAAAGATCCTGGAACAAGTAAATACCCTTTTCAATTGTCTCAACAACTAGATCAGAATGAAGAATAAAAATAGATTCTAAAGGAGACAGACAAAAAGGGGTTAGAGACCACTCAATAAATGAAATACCTAAAAGGTTTTTTTGAGTTATTTTAGAATTATTCAACTTGAGTTATGAGGGTGCAAATTTCAAATACCATTTTTGGTTGGGAAAAATAAGAAAAAAAGTACTTAAATCAATAATCTAATTAATTTGATGATTTTATGGATATATTTTATATTCGAATTCTATATATAGACATCATCATAATTTCGAATTTTCTCGAGCCGTACGAGGATAAAACTTCTTATACGTTTCTAGGGGGGGGTATTGTTCATCTATCCCAATGAGCCATTTATCGAATCGTTGCAATTGATGTTCGATCCCGACGAGAGGGAAGAGATCTTCGTAAAGTGGGTTTTTATGATCCGATAAAGAATCAAATCTATTTAAATGTTCCTGCTATTCTATATTTCCTTGAAAAAGGCGCTCAACCTACAGGAACAGTTCATGATATTTCAAAAAAGGCGGGAGTTTTTACGGAACTTCGGCTTAATCAACAAACAAAATAAAATTAATGAAATATAAAAAAAGAAGATGCGGATGATTTGTATATAGCTTTGTATAACCTTTTAGTTTCTTTGCTATTTCCTCTTTTTTTATATTCATATCATACTTAATTTATTATTGTTACTGTAGAGTAGAATGTTGTCTTTTATAACGACAAAAATCTATTTGATTTCTATCAAATTTGATTTATATCAATAAAATAGATAGAAAAAGATCAAGTGAATAAATAATAAATGAAGTATCGGGTTTATAAATATAAAATTTTCAGATTACTCTTAATGAGGTGGTTTTCGGTGGAACTCTAGAACAAATAAAAAACACAAAGGATTAAACTTGTTTATTTGACTTTTGACTAAACCTCATTTTTTTTCTACTTTTCCCCCTATCTTCCTTAATTTCTTCTTCCCCCAATATTGTATATAAATATTATATATATGTAGTGCCAATCCAACAAAAGTCCTTAGTTTTTTTTATTAAAATCGATTGAAATTGGAATTATTATATTAGTTCTATTTCTAATTTGTTTTCTCTTTTGTATTCTTTTCTCAACATTCATATTGACAACAGTGTATCAAATAAATATAATCCGATCGTGGATAAAAGGATCCATTTATATCTCCGTCCCATAGATTTATTTCAGTCAAACAATGGTCTCTTGGATTTTATGTGATACAAGAAGTCTTTTTTGATTAAGATTAAAACAATAAAAATCTATACACTAATTAATTAAATATACTAATTAATCAATAACATAAGAGACAAGGGGCGTTCTATAAATATTTTACTTTAATTCCTATAATCCCTATTTTTATCTGATAATTTTTTGCATTTTCATCGGATCTGTTCATTTTTATTATGTTCAGAATATAATCAATTATAAATTAAAAAATTTTTGCTATTTTAATGTTTTGATTGGTTTTGATTGCGTTGTGCAATTCCATTTTTTTTTAATTTATTGGGATTCCGATTGTATCTACACATTCTAATTATTTTATTTGGGTTGCTAACTCAACGGTAGAGTACTCGGCTTTTAAGTGCGGCTAGCATCTTTTACACATTTGTATGAAGCAACAAATTCATCCATACCAGCGGCAGAGTTTGTAAGACCACGACTGATCCTGAAAGGAATGAATGGAAAAAGCAGCATGTCGTATCGATGGATAATTCTGAGAATAGTTCATTCTTAACGAATAGGTCCAAACCTTTATTTTAATTATTTTAATTCTTGACGTGTAATAAAATAAAAAAGAAATTTGGTCGAGGGAATAAATGGGTAGAGCCTAACTATGGTTCCAATTATAGGGAAACAAAAAGTAATGAGCTTCTGTTCTTAATTTTTGACTGATTGCCCGATCTAATTAGACGTTAAAAATATATTAGTGCTTAATGCGGGAAAGACTTTTCCCATGAGTGGATTAAAAATTTCTTATGAGTCCTAATTATTAACTATTACCCATTATAGGGTAGAGATAAATGTGTAGAAGAAGGCAGTATATTGATAAAGATTTTTTTTTCAAAATCAAAAGAGCGATTGGATTGAAAAAATAAAGGACTTCGAACCATCTTGTTACCCTAGAATGAACATAAATCAATTAGATGTAAAAAGAGAGGTTAGAGAGTCTGTTGATGAGTCTTACTTGTTTCCGAGGTATCTATTCTTTTCTTATCGTACTATAATACCTTGTTTTGACTGTATCGTACTATGTATCATTTGATAACCCAATAAATCACCTATTTCTTTTCTGGTTCAAATCTAATTTAAAATGGAAGAATTTCAAGGATATTTCGAACTAGATGGATATCAGCAACATGACTTCCTATACCCACTTATCTTTCGGGAGTATATTTATGCACTTGCTCATGATCATGGTTTAAATAGATCCGTTTTGTTGGATAATGTAGGTTATGACAATAAATCTAGTTTACTAATTATAAAACGTTTAATTAGTCGAATGTATCAACAGAATCATTTGATTATTTCCGCTAATGATTCTAACCAAAATAAATTTTTTGGGTACAACAAAAATTTGTATTCTCAAATAATATCGGAGGGATTTGCAGTCATTGTGGAAATTCCGTTTTCCCTACGATCAGTATCTTCCTTAGAAGCGACAGAAACAGAAATTGTAAAATCTTATAATTTACGATCACTTCATTCACTATTTCCTTTTTTAGAGGACAAATTCCCACATTTAAATTATGTATCAGATGTACTAATACCCTACCCCATTCATCTGGAAATCTTGGTTCAAACCCTTCGCTATTGGGTGAAAGATCCCTCTTCTTTGCATTTATTACGACTCTTTCTTCACGAGTATTATAATTATAATAGGAATAGTCTTATTACTCCAAATAAATTTATTTTTTCAAAAAGTAATCCACGATTATTCTTGCTCCTATATAATTCTCATGTATGTGAATATGAATCCATCTTCCTTTTTCTTCGTAATCAATCTTCTCATTTACGATTAACCTCTTATGGGATCTTTTTTGAGCAAATTCATTTCTATGAAAAGATAAAATATCCGGTAGAAAATGATTTTACGGTCGCCATCTTATGGTTCTTCAAGGATCCTTTTATGCATTATGTTAGATATCAAGGAAAATCAATTCTGGCTTCGAAAGATACCCCTCTTTTGATGAATAAGTGGAAATATTATCTTGTCAATTTATGGCAATGTCATTCTTATGTTTGG